ACTAATCGGGGCCAAAACTCCGGAAATTAGAAATGCCAAAATAGGAATAACACTTGATATTATTAGAAATGCCCAGAAAATATCATATTCGTGAAGCAGAAACATAGAAGCACTCCTATTAATGTGGAATATACCGAATTAGTTGATTCAAATTGGAATTCTCAATTCATCCATAACTGCATTAGTCGAAACAACAATTTTGATCAAACCACATAGTTTCGTTTGTTTACTTGTTGTGGGTCATGTATCGTCTCAAGATTCATCCAACGGAATCCCACTTACACTTACTTCGATTCTATTTAGATATGGTGTAGACATATAATGCTATTATACAAATCAAACTCTCTCCTACCTTGCCTCGGGTTTTCTATCAAACAAAAAAAGGAATTAAGGAATTTTTTTTAAAGAATATTTTAAATAATATGAATTGAAATTGAAATAATATTCAAACAATATTATTCAAATAAGATTAAATGAAATATTAAACATAAATAATTTCAATATTCTATTAATATAATAGAGCCAAAGAGGAGGTCTGGCCCATTTTTTCTCTCTCTCTCTTTTTTTTTTTTTTTCTTAGTGATTTAGAATATAGTCAGTAGTCAGATGTAATAGAATTTCTAGGAATTTCCATCTCGGGATTTATGGTATATTCTACGTGGCTGTGTTGGTGTATTCTTTTCATTAAGATCCGGATAGAGGATTATTGTTTCTATTGATTTGATACGGATACGAAAACGGAATGCATCGACCGATTCGATTCTCTCTCCCTGTCCCAGATTTATACTTAATTGATTTGATTCAATCCATTGAATTGTGAGGAACCCTTACATATAAAAACTCATGGGTTCCTATACCCAAATTAGGAAACTTTGGACCTGTACTACCCCGGCCCCGGCTTTACCCCCGAGTTAGAAGTCTTGAAAGAATCATTTCAGACCCATTTCTAGGACTAAAGATCGTGATTTGGAATGACTCGAAATACTTATTTATTTAATGTAATAATAACACCTAGCAGGACCAACCAACGAGTTAGGTTTCGTGACAACAAAAAACGTTTCTTTTGAAGCAAACCTACAAAATGGGGCATAGTTTAATGGTAGAGTCGGCTGAATCGTAAATGATTTACAGAAGATACTTCGAATGGAATCATGCGTTGTCGAACGATTCGATAGACAAAATCTCCCCATCCCAAAACCAACTCATAGAACATAGAAATAGAAGAGGGTGCGTTGATACATTTAGGACCAATTCATTGTCTCTAAAACAATGAATTGGGATTGTTGTTCTGCCAAAAGGCGATACGTCGGGGGATTCCTAACTCATCCAAGTTCAAATGGACCCTAATCTTTTTAGATAAAGTCTGCATTGGTAGAATTGGAATGATGAACAAATTGGATTGGGTAGATTGGAATAAAAAAAAGAAGTTATTAAGTATTGTACAGAAAAATGACTACTTGCTTTGCTAAGCCGGTTATACGAAGAAAAGCCTATTGTACAATGAAACTTACCAAAGAGCTTCGTTTTTGAAACTCTGGCTTTTCTACAAATACAAGAACAAGAATAGGTTCTAGATAATGTGACTTACTATTAGATTGAATTTGGATTTGATTTGGTTGGGTCAGGTTGGAGTTTTTCTTGAGCCAGGCTCATGTTATGATTTTGACTTCATAAATTGGCTTGGGTATACCAAAGCAAAGGTGTATCACTAAATCTTGGATCATGGACAAATAAAAGAGGAAAAAGGCCGTATGTCATTCACAGACGAAGATTAATGAAGAAGAATGGGTTTGTTTATCCGAGATTTGAAAATACCGATCCGATTGGATCCATTGGAATAAATTATTGTTTTCAAGCCCCGAGGGATCTCCGTGATCCTGTGGGAATGATTCCATTTCTATGGAACAATCAACCGGCCGGTCACACGCACTAATTAGGAAATGAATACAAAAATGTATAGGGCTATACGGACTCGAACCGTAGACCTTCTCGGTAAAACAGATCAAACTTATTATTATCGAAATGATTCGAACTGTTTCAAAGACCCAACATGCGTTTTTTTTTTGCATTGGGCTCTTTCATTAACTGATAAAAAGATCGGCTAGTCCACCATATTTTTTCTTGACAGGAAGATAACGAGATGGCTCCATGCGCTCGGATTCATTATTTGAATTCTGATCCGGGAGCAATACCAAAGTGTTTCAAAGAAGGGTTACCCTGACGTAGGTCTGCCTCCGGCCTAGATCAACCTAAGTTAAATGGAGTCTCTATCAATCCGCCCCAAGAGTCAAATATGATACTTAATACACCTTAAAGTTCATAGGACGAAAAGAGGTTATTTTGAGGTCCTTATCCTCATTATGCCTAGCATTGAAGGGACTGGGTATTCACCTTATCAATGATCAAACCAATGATGGGTTCTATTTGGTACCTGAATTGGCACCTGAATCGGACCGAACAAAATATTTGTCAGGCTATTGTTCTCTTGTTCCCTCGAATC